TCAAGTTTTGTAGTTGCTATAGAAAAGTTTTGGGGTCTTGGTATTGAAGTTTTAGTTTTAAGTTCTGTAGGGGTTGTATGACTTAGGGTTGAAGGTAAATATCTTGGGGTAGTGAATTTAGGAGTAATGGTGTAGATTTTAGTTGTGAGTATAGTTAGCTAGATTTGTAGTTATTATGTAGAGGAATACCTCTTTAAGTGAAAAGGGTTTTGAGGTAATTTACTAGTAAATATTGAGTTCAGAAGTTTTATAGGGGCTTCTAAATTAATAGGGACATGATAGTCAAAATTTGTGTAGCAATACAAATAAGGCTCTAGTTTTCAGTTTAATCAGTATAAAGCTTTTGTTTTTGGGGTTTGGCAAGAGCACATTTAAATCTGAATAAATCTAGAATGGGGGGTAGGGGGGTTTGTGTAAAGACAACTGGGTACTTAATTTTGTGTGTGCGTGTGTGCACATGTGTGTGCACATGTGTGTGCACATGTGTGTGCACATGTGTGTGCACATGTGTGTGCACATGTGTGTGCACATGTGTGTGCACATGTGTGTGCACATGTGTGTGCACATGTGTGTGCACATGTGTGTGCACATGTGTGTGCACATGTGTGTGCACATGTGTGTGCACATGTGTGTGCACATGTGTGTGCACATGTGTGTGCACATGTGTGTGCACATGCACATGTGTGCGAATTTTCTTATGTCCTTCAAGCATGAATATTTAGTCACCTCTGATAATTATGAGGATAAAGAATGTACATGCTATGTTCAGCTACAATCAATGTGCCGGGCGCGGGCCGAGCCGTGTCGGCGCAGGCCATGTTGAGTCCCTGCATACCCGAAAATTAAAAAATACCATCTGCCTGACAGCACAGTTATGTCCATGCCATGGGCTGATTAGTAATTAATCCATCGAGATGTTTTATTTAAGGGGAACGTGTGAGCGGTTATGTTGTTATGGCCCTGAGGTAAGAACCAGATGTCAGATATAGTTTCAGTATAGACACCCCCAAGTGTGATGGGCTCAGAGCAAGAAGAGGGGCATTCTGCGGGCGGGTTGCTGGTTTCACGGAGGATGGTAGATTAAGCTACGATCTGGCGGAAGGGGATATCCGTGTTGACAAGGATTACGACATGATATGTGCAACTGTTCGGTTAAGTGAGGAATGTGCTATGTACGGTATGCAAGTATGTACTGGCTTATATGCGGATGGACTAGGATTTTATGAACTGTTGAGTCAGTAGTGTTTTATGGACGGTTATAGGTATATTGTGCTTGCTTATATGCATGGGGGCTGGAATTGTATGTACAATTATACATATATGTCTTATGTAAGGTTAAACGTATATGGTACTAGTACATGTTAATGTGGAAAGGCACATAATGCACGATATACATAAAAATGGGTTATTTGATCTGTGTGTCAAGGAGTAGTTTAAATAGAATTTCAGCTTTGGGTGCTGAAGGTGAGGCTTGATGTTTCTTCCTTGAAATGTCCTTGGGAGGAGGGGGTTCTCCATGTCTGGTTTACAAGACCAGGGTATTGAGTTATACTACAAGGGCTCTTCATTTAAGCAGCTTGTTTTCAATAAGGCTAACTATTGGCATGATGATGAGAATGAGGGAGAAGTATAGGATAGATGCTATTTGGCCAATAGTGATAAAGGGGTATTCGACGGGTTGGCCTCCGATTCATGTAAGAATAAATAAGTCCGCTGTTAGAATTCAGAATATGGATTGACTGAGGGGCCGGAATGTTATGCTTCGTTGTTTGGCTGTATGTAACATAGGAATGATTGCTAGGATTAGGATTGAGAATACTAGGGCTAAGACTCCTCCTAATTTGTTAGGAATAGACCGTAAAATGGCGTAGGCAAATAGGAAATACCACTCTGGTTTGATATGGGGTGGAGTATTAAGAGGGTTGGCTGGTGTATAGTTGTCGGGATCGCCTAATAGGTCAGGGGAGAATAATACTAGGATTATTGTTAGGAGGATGAGAAACATGAGTCCTAGGAGATCTTTAATAGTATAATAAGGGTGGAAAGGGATTTTGTCAGAGTCTGATGAAGTGCCTAGTGGGTTATTGGATCCTGTTTCGTGAAGGAAGAGAAGGTGTACTATTACTAAGGCTGCGATGATGAAGGGTAAGATGAAGTGGAAGGCGAAGAATCGGGTTAGAGTAGCTTTATCAACGGAGAAACCCCCTCAAATTCATTCTACTAAATTGGTACCAATGTATGGGATTGCGGAGAGAAGATTTGTAATTACTGTGGCGCCTCAGAATGATATTTGTCCCCATGGAAGGACATATCCTATAAAGGCTGTAGCCATTACTGTAAATAATAGAATAATGCCAATATTTCAGGTTTCAGATAAGGTAAATGAACCATAGTACAGGCCTCGACCAATATGGATGAATAAGCATAAGAAGAATATGGATGCTCCATTAGCGTGAAGATAACGAATGATTCAGCCGTGGTTTACATCGCGGCAAATATGGGTGACGGAAGAGAATGCTGTTATTGTGTCTGCTGTGTAGTGTATTGCTAAAAATAAACCTGTAATAATTTGAAGGGCTAAGCAGGCTCCTAGAAGGGAACCAAAATTTCATCAGGAGGAAATGTTGGATGGTGCTGGGAGATCAATGAATGAGCTATTTATGATTTTTATTAAAGGGTGGCTTTTTCGAATGTTAGTCATTAGTATTTTTATAGTTGAAGTACAACGATGGTTTTTCATATCATTAGTCATGGTTAGAGTCCATGTAAGAATTATGATATATGCTATGTTTTTATTGAGTATTTTACTTGTGTTGGGTTTTGTAAGCATCTCTTCAAAACCTTCTCCTATTTATGGTGGTGTGGGGCTTATTGTTAGTGGGGCTGTGGGTTGTGGTATCATTATGGGTTTTGGGGGTTCTTTTATAGGTTTGATAGTATTTTTGATTTATTTGGGAGGTATGCTTGTGGTTTTTGGTTATACTACAGCTATGGCTACGGAGGAATACCCTGAGACTTGGGGGTCGAATGTTGTTATTTGGGGTGTGGTATTGTTAGGAGTAGGAATAGAATTGTTTATAGTGGCATGAATAGTTGAGCATGGTGGGTTAGGGGTGGGAGGTATATTTGGGTGTGTAGAGGATTGAATAATTTTTGAGAGTAAGGAGGATGGTGTAATTCGTGAAGATTCTTTGGGAGTGGCTTCTTTATATGGTAAGGCCAGTTGGTTTGCGGCTATTGCTGGTTGATCTTTATTTATTAGTGTTCTGATTGTTATTGAGATTATTCGAAGGTTCTATTTAGGGATTAAATAATTAATAGCAGGGTAAGGAGTAGGGATATAAGGAATGAGAGGAAGTAAAATTTAATTGAGCCTGTTTGGTTAGAGATGTTTGTAGAAGATGTTATTTGTAGTTGGGATAAGTTTTTTGGTATAGTTTTTTCTAATCAAACTAGATCTAGAAGTAAGGATGCTGTATTTTGACTTATGATTAGGTTAGATAAAGGGATAGAACGGTGTATGGTTATTGGATAAAACCCTAGGGAGTTTGAAAATTTGTAGTTGTGTGAGGGTAGTTTAAATTTCAAGTTGTTTGTTATGAGATTTAGTTCTATTGCTAGGGCGAAACCTATAATAGTTACTATTAGAGCTGTTAGTTTTAGGTAGAGTGGTATTGTCATTTGAGGGATATTTATGGGTGGGATATTATTAGTTAGGAAAAATCCAGCGAAGATGCTGCCAAATGCTAGGCGTTTAATTGAATTGATTAGTAAAGGGTTGTTTTCATTGATGGGAGTTAGGGCTGTGAATCGAGGTTGTCCTAGTAGTGCGTAGAAGATAATTCGAGTACTGTAAATAGCTGTCATGGAGGTTGCGATAAGTGTAATTATAAGGGCTCAGGCGTTGGTGTTGGACGTATTTGCGGATTCAATAATAAGATCTTTGGAGTAGAAGCCTGTTAGGAATGGTATGCCCGTGAGGGCTAAACTTCCGATTATAAGAGAGGATGATGTAAAGGGTATGGGTTTGAATAAGCCTCCCATTTTTCGGATGTCTTGTTCATCATTTAGGTTATGAATGATTGACCCGGAGCATATAAATAATATAGCTTTGAAGAAGGCGTGATTACAGATATGTAAGAAGGCTAGGTGGGGTTGGTTAATGCCTATGGTAACTATTATTAACCCTAGTTGGCTTGAGGTGGAGAAGGCTACAATTTTTTTGATATCATTTTGTGTGAGGGCACAGATTGCCGTGAATAGAGTAGTAATAGCGCCTAGGCATAGTATTAAGGTTTGGATGGTTTTGTTATTTTCTATTAGAGGGTAAAACCGAATTAGGAGAAAAATACCTGCGACAACTATTGTGCTGGAGTGAAGTAGGGCTGAGACTGGGGTTGGACCTTCTATTGCTGATGGTAATCAGGGGTGCAGTCCAAATTGGGCTGACTTTCCGGTAGCTGCTAGAAGAAGGCCAATTAGTGGGATTATATCTGGGTAGTAATTTAGTATAAATATTTGTTGAAATTCTCATGTGTTAGAATATATTAGAAACCATGCTATTGCTAGGATAAATCCGATATCTCCGATACGATTGTATAAGATTGCCTGGAGAGCTGCTGTGTTTGCGTCTGTTCGCCCATATCATCATCCAATTAGCAGGAAGGACATGATACCGACTCCTTCTCAACCGATGAAAAGTTGAAACAGATTGTTGGCTGTCACTAGAATTAATATAGTAATGAGGAATAATAGGAGATATTTGAAGAATTGATTAATATTAGGGTCTGAGTGTATATATCATATTGAAAATTCTATAATAGACCAGGTGACGAATAGTGCTACTGGTACGAATAATATTGAAAAGTAGTCTAGTTTAAAGCTGACGGATAGTTTTAGGGTTTGGATTGTTATTCAGTGTCAGTTGGAGACAATTGTTTCTTGTCCTGAGGAAATGAATAATATGGTTGGAACAAGACTGGTAGTAAAGGCGCACGCGATAGAGGATTTTACGTGTGATGCATAAGAGTAGTTTTTATAAGTATTTGTAATGTTTATAATGATGGGTAAAGTTAGGATAATTAGTGTGACGAGAGTGAAAGAGGATAGTAGGTTTATTACTTTTATTTGGAGTTGCACCAATTTTTTGGCTCCTAAGGCCAACGGATTACTTCTATCCTTTAAAAGTTGAGATAGCCATGTTTTTATACATGGAATGCAGAGTTAGCAGTTCGTGCGTTACTTTCTCGGTAAATAAGAAGATTTAAGTTTCTATTATTAGATTCACAATCTAGTGTTTTGTTTAAACTATATTTACAATATGTGGGTCCTAAAATGATTTTTGGGTTTAGGGTTAATAGGAGAAGAGGGAGAATGTGTATAGATATTAGGGTGTTTTCTCGCGTAAAGGTTGGGTTAAGGTTGTGAGTATGATATGTGAGTTTGCCTCGTTGTGTAGTGGTTAGTATATAGAGGGAGTAGAGAGCAGTGATGAGTGTATTTAGGCCTATTAAGATAATTGTAATGTTTGATCATGAGAAGGATGTTATGATGACAAGTAATTCGCCAATTAAATTAATGGAAGGTGGTAAAGCTAGGTTGGTTAGGCTGGCAAATAATCACCAGGTAGCTATAAGAGGGAGAAGGGCTTGGATTCCTCGTGCTAGTAGTATTGTACGGCTATGAATTCGCTCGTAGTTTGAGTTAGCTAGACAGAATAATATAGATGATGTAAGACCGTGTGCAATTATTAGAACGGTTGCTCCCATGAAGCTTCATGGTGTTTGAATGAGAATTGCCACAATTACTAGTGCTATATGGCTTACTGATGAGTAAGCGATAAGTGATTTTAGATCTGTTTGTCGTAGACAGATAGAGCTAGTTATAATTATTCCTCATAGGCATAATATGAGAAAGGGGTATGCTATATACTTTGTTATTGGGTTAAGGATTATAGTAATTCGTATTATGCCGTAACCTCCTAATTTTAGAAGTACGGCTGCGAGGACTATTGATCCTGCAATGGGGGCTTCAACGTGGGCTTTAGGTAATCATAGATGCAGTCCATATAAGGGCATTTTAACTATGAATGCTATGATACATGCCATTCATAGGAGATTATTAGATCAAGAATTAGGTAATTCTTGAAAGCATAAACTTATTGTTGATAGGTTTAATGAGCCTAAATAATTTTGGATATAAATTAATGCTACGAGTAGTGGTAGGGATCCAGTGAGGGTGTAAAATAAAAAGTATAGGCCTGCGTTTAATCGTTCTGTTTGATTGCCTCAACGGGTAATAATAATTAGGGTTGGGATTAATGTAGCTTCGAATAGGATGTAAAAATAGATTAGTTCAGTAGCGGTAAATGTTATGATTAAGAACATTTGTAGGGAGATTAATATGGAGAGGTATAGTTTTTTTAGGGTTCATGGTTCTTTTGTAAGATGATGTTGGCTTGCTATAATTATAAGTGGAAGCAGTCATATTGTTAAGATTACAAGAGGGGATGACAGTGAATCGGAGAAGAAAATTAGTGAGAAGTTATTATTATCGTTATGTTGATTTAGGAGTAATAGGCCTGTGAGGCTGATTATAAGACTATGTAAGGTTGTATTAATTCAAATTATAGAGTTGCTAGAACATCAAGTTACCGGAAATAATATAATTGTAGGAATAATAAATTTTAGCATTGGAGAAGATTTAGATTTTGGATATAGTCTAAGCCATATGTATTGGATACTGTAACTAGTAGGGCTAGGCCTACAGCTGCTTCACAGGCTGCAAATACTAGGAGTAGAATAGGTATTATGAATGATGTTGTAAAGTGTAGGCTAAGAATAGTGAGAGTACTTAAGATAAATATGGATAGTATTATGCCCTCTAAGCATAGAAGTGAGGATATTAGGTGGGATCGGAAAATAAGTATGCCTAAGAGGGCAGTGATGAAAGCTAGAGTAATGTTAGTTGAGATTGAAGGCATATGACAATTATGGGCTAACCATAATCTAATGAGTCGAAATCATTTATTTTAATTTAAACTAATTATCATGTTATTCTATTCATTCTAAACCTTTTTGAAGCCATTCGTAGGCAAGGCCTGCGGCTAGAATAGTAATTAGGACAAGAGCTACTGTTAATATAAGTTTTAGATTATTTGCTTGGGATGCTCAGGGGAGGGGAAGAAGTAGAGCGATTTCTAGATCAAATAAAAGGAATGTAATAGCTACTAGAAAAAATTTTATGGAAAAAGGTAGGCGGGCTGAACCTATTGGGTCGAAACCACATTCGTAAGGGCTATATTTCTCTGTATATACGTTTAATTGTGGGAGTCAGAATGCAATTGTTACGAGTAGTATGGTTAGGGTGATGTTAGTTGTTAGGGCTAGTGGTAGATTGATTATTCTTTTCCGGTTTTTACCGAAGTTAATTGATTGGAAGTCAATCGTATTGGGTCAATACTAAAAGAATATGATCCTCATCAGTAAATAGATACGTAAAGGAATAGTCAAACTACATCAACAAAATGTCAATATCAGGCTGCGGCTTCGAAACCGAAATGGTGGTTAGAGGTAAAGTGAAAGTTGAGCTGGCGAAGGAAGCAGACAGTAAGAAATGTAGATCCAATAATAACATGTAAGCCATGAAAGCCTGTTGCTATAAAGAATGTAGAGCCATATACGCCATCTGAAATTGTAAAGGATGTTTCAAAATATTCAGAGGCTTGAAGAAGTGTAAAGTAAATACCTAGGATAATGGTAATGAGTAAAGCTTGGAGTATATGTGTTCGGTTTCCTTCTATTAGGCTGTGATGAGCTCAGGTAATGGATACGCCTGAGGCTAGGAGAACAGCTGTATTGAGTAGTGGCACTTCTAGAGGATTAAGGGGGTGAATGCCTGTTGGAGGTCAGCATCCACCTAGTTCAGGAGTAGGGGCTAAGCTTGAGTGATAAAAGGCTCAGAAAAATCCAGCAAAGAAAAAAATTTCTGAAATAATAAACAATACTATACCATATCGGAGGCCTTTTTGGACAATTGAAGTGTGGTGGCCTTGAAATGTACCTTCTCGTACAACATCCCGTCATCATTGATATATTGTTAGTAGATTTGTTAATATACCTAGTGAAAGGAGTGTACTTGAATTAAAATGAAATCATATAGCGAGACCAGATGTCATTAGTAAAGCGGAGAGAGCTCCGGTTAAGGGTCAGGGGCTGGGGTTAACCATATGGTAAGCATGGGTTTGGTGGGTCATTAGGTATTATCGTGTAAGTAAAGACTAACTAGTAGAGTGAAAACATAGGCTTGAATTAAGGCAACGGCGAATTCAAGAATTGTAAGAAGAATAAGAATAATAAGTGTAACCGGCGCAGTAGAGAGGTAAATTGAAGTGAGTGCTAAAGTGGCTCCTCCAATTAAGTGTATGAGAAGATGACCTGCTGTGATATTAGCAGTTAGTCGTACAGCTAAGGCTATAGGTTGAATAAAGAGGCTAATGGTCTCGATAATTACTAATATGGGAATTAAAGGAATAGGTGTACCTTGCGGTAGGAAATGGGCTAGGGATGCTTTTGTTTTGTGGCGGAAGCCTTTAATTACTGTAGCTGCTCAGAGTGGGATTGCTATACCTAAATTTATAGATAATTGTGTAGTAGGGGTAAATGAGTGGGGTAATAGGCCTAGTAAATTGGTACAGCCAATAAATAGAATTAATGAAATTAGTATAAGGGATCAAGTTTGTCCTTTGGGGTTATGCATTGATATAAGTTGTTTTAGAATTAATTGAATTAGTCATTGTTGCAGGGAGGTTAATCGATTATTAATTAGGCGGGAAGGAGATGGGAAAATAATACTGGGGGCTATAATGATAAGGATAACAATAGGAATTCCTACGATTGTTGGGGTAATGAAAGAGGCAAATAAATTTTCGTTCATTTAGTATCTCAAGGGTTAGTGTATAGGTGCTTATTAATATCTTTTATTACTGGATTTAAAGGATAGTTGAATTTTGAGATTTTAAGTTGGAAAACAATTAATAGGGTTAAGATCATAGAAAGAATTGTAACTAGCCATGTTGATGTGTCGAGTTGTGGCATTCACTGCGGAAAGGTCAGGGCTTTCATTCTTTAACTTAAAAGGTTAATGCTAATTAGCTTCGTAGTGATGTTATAATATAGATAGTAGCCACTCTTCGAAATGCTTTAAGGGTACTAGTTCAAGTACAATTGGTATAAAGCTGTGGTTTGCACCACAAATCTCTGAGCATTGTCCATAGTAAATACCTGGACGGGAAGCTATTAATGTAGCTTGGTTTAGGCGTCCTGGGATAGCATCTGTTTTTACACCCAGGGAAGGGACGGCTCATGAGTGTAGCACATCTTCTGAAGAGATTAGTATTCGAATTGATAATTCTGTAGGAAGTACAATTCGATTATCAACTTCAAGTAGGCGAAGTTCTCCAGGCTTTAGGTCTGAGGAAGGAACTATGTATGAGTCAAAGCATAAGTTTTCATAGTCTGTGTATTCGTAGCTTCAGTATCACTGGTGGCCTATAGTTTTAAGGGTTAATGAGGGTGTAGTAATTTCGTCTATTATATATAGGATACGTAATGATGGGAGGGCAATGAGAATGAGAATTGCTGCGGGTAGGATTGTTCATACTGTTTCTACTTCTTGGGCGTCTATGGTATTTGTATGTATTAATTCAGTAGTAAGTATGAGGGAAATAATGTAAAGGACTAGAGAACTAATCAGGAATATAATTATTAAAGTATGATCATGAAAGTATAAAAGTTCTTCTATAATAGGGGAAGCAGCATCTTGAAATCCTAGTTGGACTGGATAAGCCATAAAGATACATAGGAGTTTAACCTATAAGTTAACTTTGACAAAGTTATGTAATAATTTTACTAATATCTTATGTAAAGAAAGTTGTAGTGGTTACGCGGTTGGCTTGAAACCAATTTCAGGGGGTTCGATTCCTTCCTTTCTTGTTCTATGCTTTTACGTATGTAGGTTCTTCAAATGTGTGGTAGGGTGGAGGACAGCCATGGAGTCATTCTAGGTTGGTTGGTGTAAGTTCTACTATTATGACTTCTCGTTTTGAGGCGAAGGCTTCTCAGATCATGAAAATTATTAGAATAACTGCTGTTAAAGAAATAAAGGAGCCAATGGATGAGACAGTATTTCATATAGTATAGGCATCTGGATAGTCAGAATAGCGACGAGGTATTCCAGATAACCCTAGAAAATGTTGTGGGAAAAAGGTTATGTTTACGCCTACGAATATAATTGAGAAGTGGACTTTAGCTCAGGTATTGTCTAAGGTATAACCTGAAAACAAGGGAAATCAGTGGACAAAGCCACCTATAATAGCAAATACTGCTCCTATTGACAGAACATAATGGAAGTGGGCTACTACGTAGTAGGTATCGTGAAGAACAATATCTAATGACGAGTTGGCAAGTACAATTCCTGTTAACCCTCCTACTGTAAATAGGAAAATAAAGCCAAGAGCTCATAGTATGGCAGGCGATCATTTGATGTTGCCACCATGTAATGTCGCCAATCAACTAAATACCTTTACACCAGTAGGAATTGCAATGATTATAGTAGCAGACGTGAAATATGCCCGGGTATCTACGTCTATTCCTACTGTAAATATATGGTGAGCTCATACGATGAACCCTAAGAAACCAATAGATATTATAGCTCAGACTATACCTATATAACCGAATGGTTCTTTTTTACCCGAATAGTATGTAACGATGTGAGAGATTATGCCAAAGCCTGGGAGGATTAAAATGTAGACTTCAGGGTGTCCAAAGAATCAGAATAAGTGTTGATATAAAATAGGGTCACCGCCCCCTGCAGGATCAAAAAAGGTTGTATTAAGATTACGATCAGTTAGAAGTATTGTAATTCCTGCTGCTAAGACTGGTAAAGATAGAAGTAAGAGAACAGCTGTAATTATTACGGATCACACAAACAGAGGTGTTTGATATTGTGACATAGCAGGGGGTTTTATATTAATTGCTGTAGTAATGAAGTTGATGGCACCCAGAATTGATGATACCCCTGCTAGATGAAGAGAGAAAATTGTTAGGTCTACGGAGGCTCCTGCATGGGCTAAATTTCCTGCTAGAGGAGGATATACTGTTCATCCTGTTCCTGCTCCTGCTTCTACTATTGAGGATGCTAAAAGTAATAGAAAGGATGGTGGCAAAAGTCAGAAGCTTATGTTGTTTATTCGAGGGAATGCTATGTCAGGGGCTCCAATTATTAGTGGGACTAGTCAATTTCCGAAGCCTCCAATTATAATTGGTATTACTATAAAAAAGATTATGACGAAAGCATGAGCCGTTACGACAACGTTATAGATTTGGTCATCTCCTAATAGAGCTCCAGGTTGACCGAGTTCTGCTCGAATTAAAAGGCTGAGAGCTGTTCCTACTATGCCTGCTCAAGCGCCGAATAAGAGATAAAGGGTTCCGATATCTTTGTGATTAGTTGAATAAAATCAACGATTAATGAACATAAGTAGGATAGAATGGCTGAGTTAGGCATTAGACTGTAAATCTAAAAACAGAGGTGATCTCCCTCTTTCTATCAAGCCTTGTAGTGAATATCATATTGAATTGCAAATTCAAAGAAGCAGCTTCAATTCTGCCGGGGCTTCTCCCGCCTTTTTTCCCTGGTAGGCGGGAGAAGTAGATTGAAGCCAGTTGAATAGGGTACTTAGCTGTTAACTAAGTTTTCGTGGGGTTGGAACCCATCAGTCTAGATGAGGATTTAGCTTAATTAAAGTGATTGATTTGCGTTCAGTTGATGTAAGATATAATCTTGCAGTCCTTATAGCAGAAATTAAGTATTATATACTTTCTTAGGGCTTTGAAGGCCCTTGGTCTATTTAACCTAAACTTCTAGTTTAGGGTTAGGAGAGCTGGGGATAAAGGTAGGGTAAGGGTAGCTAGAGTGGTTAGTATGGGTAAAAGGAATGTTTGTTTTGTCTGTTGGAATTGTCACTTTATTTTTGTATTATTAAGTGTTGGGAATATGGTTAATGAGGTGGAGTAGATTAATCGTATATAGAAATACAGGTTGAGTAGGGCTATAATGGCCATGGTTGTTGCTAGTAAGATGTTACTGTTTTTTGTAAGTTCTTGGATAATGACTCATTTGGGTAGAAAACCTGTAAGTGGGGGTAGTCCTCCTAAGGATAATAAAGAGATGAGAATTATGAAGATAATTGCTGGGGTTTTGTTTCATATGTTAGATAAGGCTAGTATAGTGGTATTGACATTAATATTTAGTATTGAAAACAGGGCAACAGTTAATATTAGATAAATTAGTAAGTTTAGTATCGTTAGTGAAGGACAATATATGAGGATGGCTATTATTCAGCCTATGTGAGCAATGGATGAGTAGGCTAGAATTTTTCGTAGTTGAGTCTGATTGAGCCCTCCTCAACCCCCTACCAAAATTGATAGAATAGCGATTAAAAGAAGGATATTGGGGTTCATGGATGAATATATTTGGAGTAGAATTGAGATGGGGGCTAGTTTTTGTCATGTTAAGAGTAGTATACCTGATATTAGCGAGATTCCTTGAGTAACTTCAGGGACTCAAAAGTGGAAAGGGGTTATTCCTAATTTTATTGTTAATGCTGCTATAATTATAAGGGATATTAGTTGGTTATGTATATTGGTGATGCCTCATTGACCGGAATTAACAGCGCTAATTACAATTGAAAATATAAGTAGTATAGAGGCTGTTGCTTGTGTAAGAAAATATTTGGTGGCGGCTTCTATAGATCGGGGGTTAATTTTTTTCATGAGAATTGGAATGATGGCTAATATGTTAATTTCTAAGCCAATTCATATCAAGAGTCAGTGGGAACTGATCATTGTCAGTATAGTTCCTGTGAAGATAGTTAATATAATTAATACTAGGATAATAGGTTTTATTAGTACGGGAAGGATATAAACCAACATTTCCGGGGTATGGGCCCGATAGCTTGTTTAGCTGACCTTACTATGTATAGAATAGGGTGTGTTTTGGGTAGCACGAAGGATTTTGAATCCTTAGGAGCAGGTTCGATGCCTGTAATTCTAGAAATAAGAGGATTTAAGCCTCTATTATTTACTCTATCAAAGTAACTCTTTTGTCAGACATATTTCTATATTTGTGGGGGAATACATGATGTTAGTACAGGTAGTGATACATATCATATACATAGTGCTAGTGTTAAGGGAAGGAAATTTTTTCATAGTAGGTGTATAAGTTGATCATATCGGAATCGTGGATAAGATGCTCGTACTCATAGGAATATAGTAGTTAGGAGTAGGGTTTTGATAGCGAAACTTGTTGTGTATGTTTCTGGTATGTGAAGATTATATAGTGCTCCTAGGAATAAAGTAGTGGTTAGGGCATTTATTATAATAATATTTGTGTATTCTGCTATAAAAAAGAGTGCGAATGGACCTGCAGCATACTCTACATTAAAGCCTGAGACAAGTTCGGATTCACCTTCTGTTAGGTCGAAGGGGGCCCGGTTTGTTTCTGCTAAGGTAGAAATAAATCATATTATAGCTAAAGGTCATGATGGGATAATAAGTCAGAGATACTCTTGAGTTGTAATAAGGGTGGATAGGGTGAATGACCCATTTATTAGGAGTAAGGATAAGAGAATAATGGCTAGTGTTACTTCATATGAAATTGTTTGTGCTACTGCCCGTAAGGCTCCGATTAAGGCATATTTTGAGTTGGAAGCTCAACCTGACCATAGGATTGAGTACACAGCTAGGCTGGAGGTAGCTAAGATGAATAAAAGTCCCATGTTTATGTTGATTAATGGGTATGGAAGTGGTAGTGGGATTCATATTACAAGTGCGATGGATAGAGCTAGTGTTGGTGCGATAGTGTAGAGTGATGAGGAAGAAGTTAGGGGTCGTAGTGGTTCTTTGATGAATAGTTTTATTGCATCTGCAAAAGGTTGAATTATGCCGTGTGGGCCAACTACATTAGGACCTTTTCGAAGCTGTATATAACCTAAGATTTTCCGTTCAACTAATGTAAGGAAAGCTATAGCGAGTAAAATGGGGATAATTAGTAGAAATAGGTTAATTATGAACATAAGATGTTAGGGAGAGGAGTTGAACCTCTGGCTTTAAAGACTTTAAGTTTTATGCAATTACCGGGCTCTGCCACCTTAACGAACCCTGGTCTAGGGTGGGGTATGAAATTATATATCAGATTAAGTTTATAGCATCTATTAAATTAAGAGCGCTCTGTGGAGTTGGCTCTATTTCTCTTGTCCTTTCGTACTGGGAGAAATGTTAAACAGATAGAAACCGACCTGGATTACTCCGGTCTGAACTCAGATCACGTAGGACTTTAACCGTTGAACAAACGGACCTTTAATAGCGGTTACACCATTGGGATGTCCTGATCCAACATCGAGGTCGTAAACCCTATTGTCGATATGGACTCTATAATAGGATTGCGCTGTTATCCCTAGGGTAACTTGTTCCATTGATCAAACTAGTTTGGGTCAATTAACTATATGAGTTGTTTTGACTGGTAAAGTCTAGGCTAAAATTATTCGGAGGTTGGATTATACTCCGAGGTCACCCCAACCGAAATCTATAACCCATAATTGATAATAATTATGCCTATGTAGGTAATTGTATAAGATTATTTGGGTTAATGAATTTAAGCTCCATAGGGTCTTCTCGTCTTGTTATTATATTCCCGCCTCTTCACGGGAAGGTCAATTTCACTGATTGAGAGCAGGAGACAGTTTAACCCTCGTGTGGCCTTTCATTCAAGTCCTTAATTAGAGAACAAATGATTATGCTACCTTTGCACGGTCAGGATACCGCGGCCGTTGAACATATGTCACTGGGCAGGCAGTGCCTCTAATACTGGTTATGCTAGAGGTGATGTTTTTGGTAAACAGGCGGGGTTAATTTTGCCGAGTTCCTTTTGCTCTTTTTAATCTTTCCTTAGTGCAAACCTGTGTTGGATTAACAGTTGTTTAGGTAAATATTATCTAGACTATGATTAATTTTTATACTTTTGGTTAATTATCAGTGGGCATCCGATCTGATATAGGTTTATGCTAGGAGAATAATAATTCTTGTTACTTATATTAACAGTAGTGCTTCTATTTAATAATAGATTAGTCCGGTTAGCTAGTAGGAGGTTATCATGAGAGGTTTGGTATTAGTATAATAGGATCTGTTGAGCTTGAACGCTTTCTTAATTGGTGGCTGCTTTTGGGCCAACTATGGGGTTAAGTTTTTTTACTCTCTACGAAAGGTTGTAGCCTGTTCTAAAGAGCTGTCCCTCTTTAGATTAAATTTTAAAATTACATTAAGTTTTGAATACGTTGAGTAAATTTAAAGTTGAACTAAAATTCTTTCTCGGACAACCAGCTATCACCAGGCTCGATAGGCTTTTCACCTCTAATCACAAATCTTCTCACTATTTTGCTACATAGATGAGTGTGTTCTAATATAACTGTTTGTGAGTAGCTCGTCTGGTTTCGGGGTTACTGACTAAAATTCTTTTTGTCAAGTTGGTCTAGTTAAGTCATTATGCAAAAGGTACAAGTGTTAAGCTTTGCTTTTATTTACTATTAACTGTTCTTTCATCTTTCCCTTACGGTACTTTATCTATAGCTCCAAGTGGAATTTCTATCTCCTATACTATTACTGGGTAGTAAATGGTTTAGTTTAAGGTTTAGTAAATTTATTAAATTTAAGTGTAGTTGGGCTAGTTTTAGTCTCAAAGCGGTCACGTATTGTGATATCTTCTGGGTGTAGGCCGGATGCTTTTAAGTTAAGCTACACTTTGAATACTCCAAGCACACTTTCCAGTATGCTTACCTTGTTACGACTTGTCTCCTCTTGTTTAGTGTAATAGGATTAGTGAATAGTAATTGGTCTGTTGAGGAGGGTGACGGGCGGTGTGTGCGTGCTTCATGGCCCAATTCAATTAAGCTCTCTATTCTTAATTTACTGCTAAATCCTCCTTTGGCTTTTAGTTTCATAAAGGCTTCTGTTGGGATGTTGTTCTTATGTTAGAAAATGTAGCCCATTTCTTTCCACTTCATAGACTACACCTTGACCTAACGTTTTTATGTATGTGTTTTTGCTTACTTTGAGGCCTTGACAGGGTTTGCTGAGGATGGCGGTATATAAGTTGAATTAGCAAGAAGTGGTGAGGTTTATCGGGGTTTATCGATTATAGAACAGGCTCCTCTAGAGGGATATAAAGCACCGCCAAGTCCTTTGAGTTTTAAGCTGTTGCTTGTAGTACTCTGGCGAATAATTTTGTTTATTAATTATTTAGGTTTACGGCTAAGCATAGTGGGGTATCTAATCCCAGTTTGGGTCTTAGTTGTCGTGTTTTCAGCATATTAAAGTCACTTTCGTAGGTTAGTTTTATTTTAGCTGGAGCGTTTTACAGCTTGGGTAAAAATTAACTTTATTTATGAATATCTTAAACACACTTTACGCCGGATACTATTAGTTTGGGTTAATCGTATGACCGCGGTGGCTGGCACGAGATTTACCAACCCTAAATGTCAGTATAGCTTAGTCAAACTTTCGTTTATTGCTTAAATTTAATCACTGCTGTATCCCGTGGGGGTGTGGTTTAGCAAGGTGTAATGAGCTACCTATTGGTGTGCTTGATACCCGCTCCTTTTAATCAGGGGATTTGGAGGGCATTCTCACTGGGATGCGGTTACTTGCATGTGTAATCTTACTGGAAACTAATAGGAAGGCTAGGACCAAACCTATATGTTTATGGGGTAAAATACCCGTCTAGGCATTTTCAGTGCCTTGCTTTAATAATCTAAGCTACATTAAC